TTCCATATGTTTTATTTATTTCAAAAAACTCAGAAACGAATATGTAAGGAATAGATATATTGGAACCACCCAAGTAAAGAACTGTGACAAATAATGAAGAAATTAATAAGTTTAAATAGGAAGCAACGTAAAATAAACCAAATTTGATACCAGAATATTCTGTTTGATAACCCGCTACTAATTCTTCTTCTGCTTCTGGTAAATCAAAAGGTAATCTTTCACATTCTGCTAGCGAAGAAATTAAAAAAACGATGAAACCCATAGGTTGACGCCACAAATTCCATCCCCAAAAACCATATTTTGATTGCGCATCAACTATATCAACTGTACTTAAACTGTTAGATAATCCTAGTCGGTGATAACATTACTGTTCTCATCTCTATTACAGAACCGTACATGAAATTTTCACCTCATACGGCTCCTGGAAAGCCTTCAGTAAATCTAAGGACCGGGCCGATTATTGATCTCTTCTTGATATATTCCTAAGAGAGATAAGATTCAAATCTATCGGACGGTTCTGAATTAGACCAATTCAATTCTGTCTGTTAAAAATAAAAAATTAAATAAGTAAAGATAAATCCATTTTAATATTTAAATTGAACTTCTGAATTGATCTCATCCCTTAAAAATCAAATTTTGAATTTGTTGAGTAATAATAGAATTATTCAATAAAATACTCTTTTCGAATTATCAATAACCCTCAGAATTCATTTTCAATTACGAAAAAGAATTACACATTAGTTTCTTAATTATGATATGAATTAAATCTCCATCAATATGGATATAAGAAATACGAAATCAAAAACGAAAAGGAAATCGCTTTTTCGTTTTTGATTTCTTGTGTTTTTTTCGTTCCTATTCTTCTTTTTTTTTGCTATTAAATTAAAAAGGGACTTAAAAAATTTCAAAGGATTTTTTCGTTCCTGATAGTAATTTATTTAATCAGTGGATGGAAGCATACTCTGGATCGGAATTGTGGGGAGTACTGCTTGATTTTTTCTACCAATTTAAAGCCCCAATTAGTATTCTTTTTCTATTATGCGTAAATTCTCTTTTGGATAATTTACAAAATCTGCGTTACTAATCCTTTGTGTATCTTGGTGTTCCTAACCATCCACTCTTTTTTTATTAACCCCCTTATTTTTTTTATGTTAATGCATCTATGATAATTCATACAAATGGTAACTAAAACTCAATAAGGTTGGTCTTTTGAGCCCGCTTCAAAACAGGATGACTAATTATCCAATCTTGGGTTAAATGGCCTCTTCTGTTTATAATTCACTTAATTCTTATACATAGAAAATGAGACTCAATATTTTTACTACCATTTTAAATCATCATACGAACGAAGTAATATCGTATTCTGAAATTCTATTCAATAGAAGCTGTTTTATTTCACTCATATAACTATCTGATTTAGTTCTTCAATCCTAATTGTGAAAAATAAATAAAATTAAGATAATGAAAGTATCTATTTAATTTATTCGACTCCTTTCCTATATAGTAGTAGAAGTATAAAGAGAGGAGGATAGCAATAGCATCGAATAGCCCTTTCTGTTTCAACGAATCGCACGTAGAGATATTGATAAGACACATAGAGTTAATGGTATTTCATAACTAATCGATTGAGCAGCAGCTCGTAGACCACCCAAAAAGGAATATTTATTATTTGACCCATATCCTGACATAAGAAGTCCAATGGGCGCAATACTCGAAATCGCAATCCATAAAAAAACACCTATATTGAAATCAGATAAAATAAAGTTATAGCCAAAAGGAATTACTGAATAGCTTAGTAGAATTGATATAACTGATATGGATGGTCCAATACTGAATAAACGAATATCTCCCCTAGATGGAATAAGATTCTCTTTGAAAAGGAGTTTTGTTCCATCTGCTAGAGCTTGAAGAACTCCAAAAGGACCCGCGTATTCGGGTCCAATGCGCTGTTGTATCCCTGCAGATATTTCTCTTTCTAACCATACAATTGCTAGTACACTAATTGTGATTCCCAATATAAGAATCAAAATAGGTACAAGTACCCATAGAATTCCATAGACTTCGTTTAAAGATTCCAATCCGGAAAAAGAATGGATATCTTGGATTTCCGTTGTATCAATTATCATTTCAACGATCAATTTCTCCCATAATGATATCTATGCTACCTAGTATTGTCATAATATCAGCCAATTTCATTCTTTTAACTAATTGAGGAAGAATTTGCAAATTGATAAAACCTGGTGGACGAATTTTCCATCTCCAAGGAAAACCATTCTGATCTCCTATTAGAAAAATTCCTAATTCTCCCTTGGGAGCCTCAACTCTTACATAAAGTTCTTGTTTCGGCAATTCAAAAGTCGGAGACGATTTTTTACCAATGAATCGATATTCAAAATCATTCCATTTTTGCTCCTTTTCTCTCTCAAAGCAGCGTATTTCTAAATTTTCATATGGCCCGCCGGGAATTCCTTCCAAAGCCTGCTGAATAATTTTAATGGATTCCGTCATTTCACCAATTCGAACTAAATAACGAGCTAATGAATCTCCTTCTTTTTGCCATTGAACTTCCCAATCCAATTCCTCGTAACATTCATAATTATCTACTTTACGTAGATCCCATTCTATTCCGGAAGCCCGAAGCATCGGTCCTGATAAACCCCAATTTATTACTTCCTCTCTACCAACAACACCTACCCCCTCAACCCGTTCTAAAAAAATCGGATTTCGCGTAATAAGGTTTTGATATTCAACAACCCTTGTTAAAAAATAATTGCAGAAATCAAAACATTTATCTATCCAACCATAAGGTAGATCAGCCGCTACGCCTCCGATACGAAAAAAATTATGCATCATTCTCATACCTGTCGCAGCTTCAAATAGATCATATATTAATTCTCTTTCTCTAAAAATATAGAAAAAGGGGGTTTGTGCACCAATATCTGCCATAAAAGGTCCGAGCCATAGTAGATGAGAAGCTATACGACTTAACTCCAACATAATTACTCGGATATAGCTGGCTCTTTTAGGTACTTGAATATTTCCCAATTGTTCCGGTCCGTTTACGGTTATTGCTTCTGTGAACATAGTAGCTAAATAATCCCAACGTGTTACATAAGGCAGATATTGGATAATTGTCCGATTTTCCGCAATTTTTTCCATCCCTCTGTGTAAATAACCCAATATTGGTTCACAATCAATAACATCTTCACCATCCAGAGTAACAATAAGTCGAAGAACACCATGCATTGATGGGTGCTGAGGCCCCATATTGACTATCATGAGGTCTTTTCTTGTAGCTGGGACATTCATAGGTTTTTCCTCGATTCATTCTTCCATGAATCGTAAAAAAAAAAGTTCATCTAAATTCAGGATCTAAAAAATCGAATAATTGAAAATGACTCTTGAAATTAACGAATTTGTGACTCCCTAATACCCAACTGATTTATTAATTTTTTATAACGTATTCGATTTTTCTTTGCCAAATAAGACAGTAGTCGTTTTCGTTTTCCCAGAATTTTACGTAAACCTCTTTGAGATAAATAGTCTTTTCGATGTAATTCAAAATGTGAAGTAAGTCTTCGTATCTTATTAGTGAAATTGATTACTTGAAATTCAACAGATCCAAGGTTTTCTTCTTCTCTTTTGTTTGAAATAACAGGTATAATTGAATTTTTTATCATAAAATAAAATGAAAGCTTTCCTCTCCCCCCTTTTTTGATAGATATTTTTATTGATCAGTAATAGTAATTACACTAATTTTTAATTTTTTATATTATTAATTAAATTATCTTAATTTACTTAAAAATTATGAATTTCTTTTTTTTTTTTTCAAATAAAATTAATTACAAATAGAAATACTATACTATATTTATGGATTCACAAAATAAAAAATTCTATTGTATACTTAAAAAAAAAGAAGACGATTTTTTTGATTCATTTTTCTATCTAAAATCATTGAATTAGTATCAATGATGCGTGTGCGCATTTATAAATATATATCTTATCTTCACATATCTTATATGTGAAGATAAGAAATTATTCTATTCTAATTCTAAATAGAAGATAAATGGGAAAATTATCAATCAAATTTTCAATCGCGGATACATATGTATCCTTAATATACTGAAACGGCTTCCATTTTGGGTATCAAACCAATAGCGATTTATACAAGCTAAATCTTCTAATCTATAATTAGGCCAAAGAAAGAATTTTAAATTCATTAGTTTTTTTGTTTCTATATCAAGATCTTTATTTTTAGCCACAACTTGACAGCCAGTATTTATTTTATTCTCATTGCAATTTATTGTCTTTCTAGTATTTTTAGCATTCAAACAAATTAGAATTCTCAATTCTCTACGGCGTCTATTGGACAAAAGATTTTCAGGAACAAGCAAATCAGTATGATTTTTATCTTTATTTTCTGTTATCTTCTGATTTCTTGTTCTTGTAATGTTTTTATCAAAATTCTTTTTATCAACACGACCTTTTTCTGGATTTCTTTTAAAAATTTGACGCTTATTCTTATGAATCAACGATAGGTTTATGGTTTGATACATAAAAAATTGTTCATAGTTTTTTTTAGATAGACGAACTGGTTCGACAGAAAATATTTGTTTTTCAATCGATTCTTTAGTGTCTATAATGAAATTCGGATTTTCATGAATCGCCATAATATCTAGATTTATTTCTCCCTTTTTTATAGAGCGTATAAAAAATTTTTTACTATTTTTCAATCTAATCAGCAAACAATAAAATTGGATCTGATCCATTATTGTTTCGTGGAATAAATTATCAAAGTTCACTTGAAAACCTAAATACTTGTCTACTAAGAATTTTTGTTCTCCCTTTATATCGTCGGGGGAGTGATTTCGCTCTATATCTATGTAGTCCTCTCGTTTTATACTATTCGAACCATTGTCCCAGTATGAGTCTTCATAAGCTTGGTTTAAGCGAGATAGATATAGACCTAATGGACCCGCATCTGGTTCTTCGTTTTCGTTAAGATATTTGTTTTTACTAACATCTTTTCCATAAACAGGGAAAAAAAGGAATTTTATTGGTAGAAGCCAAGGATTCTTCTGATATGCATCATAAAATATTGATAATTTTGAAAAGAACCAAAATTTCGATTTCGGATTCGATTTCGGATTCGATTTCGGATTCGATTTCGGATTCGATTATTCGATTTCGGATTCGATTTCGGATTCGATTTCGGATTCGATTTCGGATTCGATATAGAACGATTTGGTATTTCTACATTCATTACCATCCAATCAAAATACTTTCTATCCAGATTTTTTTCCATATCTATAATAGCATCTTCTGCTAGATAATTTTTGATAGAGATATCGCCCGTTATATCAAAAAATTCTTTTTTACATGTGTTGTCATTATAAGAAATGGTTTGGTTTTTGTTTGTTTGGAATGGTGATCTATATCCATAAATATATGAATTTTTCTTATCTGCATAATTAAGATATTTATATGACAAAAGATCATATCTATATTGTTTTTTAATTTTTTTTTGAAAATTTAATAAGTCTACTTCTTCGTTTTCGTTTTTGTAAAGAATTAATGGGGTTTTTTCATAGGAATCATAGTTGATTAAATCTTTATTTTGAGCCACACGATGTTTATTGATTCTATTTCTTTTATTGATTCTATTTCTCCAGCGTTGTGGTACTAATCTCGACCATCTGCTCTCAGGTAAATCATATTGATAATGAACCTTTAACCAATTTGTCCATTGATTCATTACAGAATGGGGACGTTTCTTATGTCTTAATTTTGAATTAAATATTCCCTGTATTCTAAAAAAATAATTCTTTATTTCATTCTTAAGAAAAAAAGATCTTTCATGAGATTCAAAAATAGATCTTAACTTATACTTATATCCGTTAATAACTTGGATTTGTGATAATTTAAAAAATACATATGCTTGTGACAAAGAAGATACGTCACAAGAATTCTCTGAATTCGTAATATTACAAGATTTGTCTATAATTGACATAAAAGGAATTATACTTCGATGTGTTTTATCAATTCTTTCTGCATTTGTTTTTTTATTGGAAATGGATTTAGTTACAATCTTTTTTGTTGATTCAAGAAAAAGTTGTATATTGATCCGAGGAATACCAATAATACATAAAAGGATATCGACGTATACCCTTTCCATGAAAAATTTGAAAAAAGAATATGATTTACGGGTTAATCGAACAATTCTTCTTTGTAATATTTGCAAAATATTTTTTTGTAATTCGAATCTTTTAGCATCATAAGTTGTTTTGTTAGAATTGAAACTTTTCTCTGAAGTTATAACCCCCCCTTCGTTTGTCATTTTTTCTATTTCTGTTATGATTGTCTTTGTTTTAACATTAAGATCTTTTATTCTTTTTTCTGTCAATGAACTCTTTGTCCAATTCATAGAGTGAATTATAACGGGTGATTCGTAAATCATTGGATTATTCTTACTGATTGTTGAATTTTTCTTGTTTTCACCCAATTCATATATATTTTGGAATCTAAATAGAATACTTTTTATGTTCCATTTTTCTATTTCTTTTAAGCATTTTTCTATTTCTTTTAAGATAGTTAGAAACCATTTTTTTCTTTCATTTAAAACTTGTAGAACTAGAAAAAAACGATTTTTGAAATTTTTTTTCAATTGTTTTTTAATTTTTTTTAAAATGGGACCCAAAAATGAAAATGGATTCGGGACATAATAATCAAGGTACGATTCCACTTGTGTTCCACAAGCTGTTAAATACCAGAGGTTTTTTTTTTTAACGTTTTTTTTTTCAGTAGATCTTTTTTTTTTTTCCGTAGATCGTAGCTTAGATTTGTGCCAAGGTTTCAAAACAAAAGGAGATAAGATCCTTATCTGAAGACCCTCTGTGAACCAGTTATTTGGAAATTCTTTGTGGGATACTGGAATGCCCTGATAGGTGCATTTAATATGCACTTCTTTTTTCCAATCCCTAAAATCTTCTGACCATTCGGGATATTGAAATAATAGTATACGAATGATATTTTTTGTTATTATCAATGAAGGTACTATAATATATTTTCTAATAATTGATTGGATTATTATTATAAAGCTTCTAAGTATTAGACCATAAAGAATGCTCTCCCAGGACTCTTCTATTTCTCTAAGTCTGTTTTCGTCCTCGTTTTTTTGTTCCTCTATTTGATCCTCTTCTACCCTTTTCACCATAGCCAAAAATTCTGAATTGTCTGTACCTTTTTTCCTGAAATATTCTTTCAAATATAGATATATATCATCGAAAAGATCACCCAAAAAAATTTGTTGTGTTTGTTCCAAAAAAAGGGGGGAATTGGCATGGCTTTGAAAGAGTTTCCAAGTCACTGTTTTACGCCTTAGAGAGCGCATAGATCCTTTGATTATTTCTCGGGCAAAATCCGGTTCGCGTGAATAATTTAGTAAACTCAATTCGGTCTCATCAATAAACTCATCATCATCATTAGAAATATTTCTAGGACTTTGAAAAAAATTATCTGTTTTACTATTAAAAATAACTATAGGTTGGGCTTCTCTGCTACGAATCTGAGGTTCATGTGTGGATCCTTCCGTCAGTTCCTCCAATTCGTCGATTAAACTGTATGACCATTTAGGAACTTTTTTACTGATTTCGTGTATTTTTTGCTGGTTCAGATCACTTTGAATTGTGTCCAATAAGAATTTTTTTTTTCTTTTTTTTTCTTCGGAATATATTTTGACTTGTTCATGTTCTGGAAATAAATAAAGTTTGTCAAAATTCAAACTTGATACTGATTTTTCCGAAAATTTACTTATTAAGTTAAAAAAAAAACCAATTTCATTTAATAATGATTTTCTATAAAATGGATTTATTTTCTGTTCAATTTCGGGATCTGGATAATGACTATTAATAGAAAGAAGGATACCGTGAATCTTATTGATAAAAACGGAATTTGTTTTGTAAATTTCATTTTCAATTGATGGTGAGAAATTGTTTGGCATTTGTCCACGAAAGCATCCATTCAAGAAAGGATCATATATTTGAGTTAAGTATTTTCTTTTATTCTTATCATTACACAATCTAATTCGGTTTTCTAATACATCCATAGGAAGAAATTTCTTATCTAGAACCTTAGCTCTTTTATAAAATTCATTGCTTAGTTTCTTTCTTTTTTCTTTATTAGTGGAGCTCCAATAATTAGACAAATCATTATAGGAGATTTTATCTCTTGTGAAGAGATCAATTTTTTTTTCCATCATTTTAAGAAAAGTAGATAAATGAGGTGGGTACGTGAAAGATATTCTTTCTTTTCCATCACTTTGACATATATGAAAAAAAAATTGTGAATTTTCATCTCTTACGACATTTTCAAAGTAATCATTTTGGATATATCGCAATGGACGAGTCCATCGTTGATAATCGAAAAGAGTAGTTACAATAGGAAGATTCTCGGTTTGGTTGAAAGTATCATCTTGTTCAGCAAAAAGATAATAAGAAAGATCTTCTTCCCTTTTCAAATCTCTTTCACCATCCACATCCAATTCTTCAATTTCATCGTTTTCTTGAAATTCTATCGTTTCCTCATTCAAAACATAAGGAGCCGGTATTCTGCCTAAATAGTATAAAAAGGTAATAAATGAAAAAAGAACAAATATTTGACCCACATAATTTCGCAATTGGAACAGAATGTACTTATCAAATCGAAATCGAATTCGAATAGTTGATTTTATCGAATTTATCGAATTATTTTGTTGTAACCAGACTAATATAAATCCAATCAATTTCATCAAAAAGATGTGACCAATTAACCAACCAACAAAACTACTTGTTAAGAATAACAATTTATTGTTGCAGCGAAAGAGATAAATGTTCACTAATCTTATTAAAATTGAACTTGGAAAAAGAAGGGGGTTTAATAACTGAAAAAGAAGATTGTTAACGAATACTTTGTGAATACTAAATTTACGCATTGAATTCGTATTCTTGTATCCAGAATCCAAATAGTAGTGTTTGTCATTTTTGTCTAAGAAATTAAAAAAAAGATATGGTAAAGTTAGGAAAGTTATTGTATGAGGTCTACTCAATGCTAGATGCAAAGGCGCATAATAGATCGATATGAACATCATGACCTGTCCCGTGATAAACCCAGTTGTTGCTGATACTTGCTTCTCGGTCTCCTCTTCCATAACCCAGGCTCTAACAAGGAATAAATAAGAGGGCCCTATAGATAATGTGGTCAGAAATCCATAATAAAATCCGACCACAACGACCGAATTCATTATTTTGAGGCATAAAGGTACTAGTTTTTGATAAATCATCGCATCCTCCTTTTCTTTTATTTTATTTTTATATTGCAATTCAATAAATGTTCTAATATGTTATTTATATGTATGATTTTGTTATGTTCTAATTTGTTATTTATGTTCTAATATAATATGATAATTATATGTATGATTTTGTTATGTTCTAATATAATATGATAATTATATGTATGATTTTTCAAATATTTCGATAGATATCGAAATAGAAAGAGGTAGACTAGAAACGACATCTCTTATCTCAATGACACCAAAAAAAGATGGGGATATTCCCTAAATGGAATTAGTATATGGATGGAATATAATGAAATAGAACCGCTTTGAGGTTCCCCGTGAAATCATGCATGGAATGGAGCCATTCATTACCAAGAAGTTCCACGAGTTAGTAAGGAAACTTTATGAGATAGAATTGACCCTTGTTCCTCAGTAGCTCAGTGGTAGAGCGGTCGGCTGTTAACCGATTGGTCGTAGGTTCAAATCCTACTTGGGGAGAGAGATTTAACCCCTTCCAAATTAAAGAATTCGGAAGGAAAGGGTTCACTTGTTAAGTAAGAGTAGGTAAGGCGTTCCCCTGTCTTTGTTTCTATAAAATTGTATCTCATTGTATCCCATTCCTTAGTATTTGAGACTCGCCCTCAATACCTACGTGTAGGTTCGGGATACTCCTTTGTTCCACAGCACGAG